AAAGCCCAGAAAATCTATAAAATGATTGGATAATTGATTTATATGAATCCTATTCGGTTGAGACCAAAAAAAAAAATGACATTCCCATAAATTTACAAGGTAATATTTCCATTTCTTCATCAGAAGAGGAGTTCCTTTTGAAGACAGAATTGATTTTCCTTGATATCTGAAATAATGGATGAAAATATCCTTGAACAACCAAAGGATGGTATGAAAATCATTACGAAAAACCACTAAAAAATGTTCTATTTTTCCAAAAAAATGTGTTCGATCAAGAAAAGCTGTAGAGGATGTTGATCGTAAATGAGAAGATTGTTTACGCAGAAAAACGAATATGGATTCCGACTCATATACATGAAAATTATATAGGAACAGAAAAAATCTTTGATTCTCTTTTGAAAAAAAGAAATTCATTTGATTTTTTTGAGTAATAAGAATATTCCAATGATGATACTCGTAGAGAAAGAGTCTCAATAAGTGCAAAAAGGGGACATCTTGTATCCAACAACGAAGGATTTGAACCAATAGTTCCAGATGGATAGGATGGGGTATTAGGATATCTAATACATGATTTAAATGTGATAATTTATCCTCTAAAAAAGGAAATATGGAATGAATTGATCGTAAATTAATAGATTTGACTATTTCTTTTTTACCTTCTAGGGAAGATACTAATCGCAGTGAGAATGGAATTTCCACAATGACTGCAAACCCCTCTGATATCATTTGAGAATCAAAAATTTTATTATACCCAACTAATTGATTTTGATTCGAATCATTAGCCAAAAAAATCAAATGCTTCTGTTGATACATTTGAGTAATTAAACGTTTAACAATTAGTAAACTATATTTATTGGCATAACCTAAATTTTCCATAGGCTCATAAGGAATCGATTTATTTAACCCATGATCATGAGCAAGTGCATAAATGTATTCCTGAAAGAGAAGTGGATATAGGAAGTCTCGTTCTCGAGATCTATTTATCTTTAAATATCCTTGTAATTCCTCCATTTAAAATTAGATTTGAACCAAAGATGGGGATTTCTTGGGCCATCAAATGATACGAAACATAGTACGATACAGCCAAAACAAGGTATCCGGGCATATAGTAAAAAAAAAAATAGATACCTTGAAGATGATTAATCAACGGATTCTCTCTTTTTCCATCCAATTGGGTTTTGTTCGTTATAAAATACCGAGATAGTTAGAAATCCTTTATTTTTGCAACCCGATCGCTCTTTTGACTTTAAGAATAAATTTTGTTTCTCAATATACTGTTTCTTCTACACATTCGTCTCCACTCAAGGATATAGTTAATAGTTAGGATTCATAAAAAAAGTGGATTCTCCACTTTTAAGGTTATGAAATAACCTTTTCCCGCACCAGGGACTAATATATTTCTAACGTATAATTAGATCGGGTAATTATTCGAATTAAGAACAGAAGCTCGTTGCTTTTTTTGTTTCCCTATAATTTGAGCTTTTCGGCTCTATCCATTTATTCACTCGATCCAAGCATGAATTGGTTTTTTTGTACCGCTCTAAGAATTAAAACTCTAAGAATACAAACAAGATTTTGTACCGATCCCGTAAGGATTAAGTACTCTTATCTTAGAGTTATTCGTTTATACGACATGCTGTTTTTTCCATTCATTCCCTCTCAGGATCAGTCGTGGTCTTACAAACTCTACCAATGGTATGGACGAATCCGTTGCTTCATCCAAATGTGTAAAAAATTCTAGCCGCACTTAAAAGCCGAGTACTCTACCGTTGAGTTAGCAACCCAAAAATTTCATTATGACGTGTAGATACGATCGGAAAAAAAAAGGAAAATTTTATTTTTCCTTTTTTTATTCAGAAGAGACTTCTTGTGTTGTGTCAATCGAATCCACAGAACCCATCACTTACATGAAGTTAAGTAAAAAAGAAAAACTTATAGGTCGTGGATAATATAGATCTATTTATCCATGATCAATTATATTTGATCAATACACTATTGTCAATATGAGCGTCGAGAAAAGAAATTCAAAGAATCCCATAATAAGGACTTTTGTTGGATTGGCACTTCATAGATAACCTACATAGAGAATATAAAGAGAATAAAAAAAGTGTAAATGTAGAAAAGAAATAAGGAAGAATAAAATCTCGAGTTTATTCAATATTCATAAAGGTACATTTATAATTATATTATCCCATATGATCTCATATTACTTTACTATATTTATATATTATTATATATATATATATATATATATTAGATTAGAATATTAGATATATAAAATCAATATGAATAGAACAAAAAAATGGGGAAAGGAGGAGGGGAATAGTGAAGAAAAAATGACACAAAGCTAGCCTAGGGGCACCCCTTTTCTTTCTTTTTAATTTTTTGTAATTAACGCGAAGTTCCTTAAGTATCTCTGGCTTCTTTGAAATATAATGAACGGTTCCCGTAGGTTGAGCTCCCTTTTCAAGTAAATATAGAATAGCGAGAACGTTTAAATAAGTTTGATTCTTTATTGGATCGTAAAAACCCACTTTCCGAAGATCTCTTCCTTCTCTTCGGGATCGAACATCAATTGCAACGATTCGATAGATAGCTCATTGGGATAGATGAACAATTCCTCCCTTAGAAACGTATAGGAGGCTTTTTCCTCGTACGGCTTGAGAAAGAATGATTCAAATTTAATAATTATACTCTACTTAAAGTATATATTTATATATATAGTCATAGTATATAAAGTAGCAAATAGATCCATAAAATTATCAAACCAATTCAATTAAACTATGACAATGATTTTAGTCGTTTTTTATTCTTCCTTCCCGAAAAAACCGAAAAGAAAAAATAATTCGTATTTATAACTCAAGTTGGACAATTCTCAAAGAGTTCAAAGGAAAAAAAACCTGATGGCATTTCATTTATTGAGCTGTCTCTAACCAATTTTTTTGTCTCGTTTAGAATCAAAATTTTTAATTACTTATTCTGCTTCTGCTCAAATTGTGGAGACAATTTAAAATGGCGTTTTCTTCTTCCGGGATCGTTTATCTTTGTTTTGAATCATTGGGTTTAGACATTACTTGATCCTTAATCGTTTCAAAAAGGCCTTTTGTGATTTATTGACTATCGAAGAATCATATGAACGATTGATTCCCGTGCGATACACTTTTGATCGAAATAGTTTTTCCAATTTCAACAAAAGTTTCAAATCCAAAAGGGGATTTTGTTAGAATTGAATCTTTTCAATTTCTATATCGAAGATATGCTTACGAAGTTGTTCCGACTTATTGATTAAGGAAACACAAATCATCATAAACATAATATATATTTATTGAATTTATTTTCCAATTGAATCATCAATGATTTCACCCAGCTACATAAAAAAAAACAAAGAATAAAATGATAACAAAGTAATGGATGTAATAAAGTAAAGTCAATAGAATGTATAAAACAACCCTCTGATACAATCGTTACATGGATTTATAATTCTAAATTAGAACCCAATGCGAAATCAAAAAAATTAGGTAAAAAAAAAATACATCTGTTACATATTGAACTTTCTTTTTTGTTAATTTGTTAATAAGATCCGGAAGACAGACATCCATATTAAAATTTATACCACCCATTGCGGATTAACTCCCATCTACTGACAAATTTTATGGGTCTCATGAGTCCTAAATAAAAAAGGAAGGTCCTCTTACGGTATGCTGGACAATCTTGTATAAGTGAAAAGACAAACAGATACATATTTTTTTTTACCCAAAACAAACTTGTTTTGGGAGTCTTAATCCCAGCAATTAAATTAGTACCAAAGCCCCCTACCTACTGTTTAGAATTCAGCATCAAGATAGAATTAGTACCCTATTTTCTTTAGAGATAAGAATATAAAAGAAATAAGGAATATGGGGCTTTCACATTTCGATTCAGAATGCAGGATTGATAATTTAAATAAAATAAATAGATATAGGACGTAAAGTTTTTCTAAGTTACTAACTTCAATATGAAGTTGAGCAAGACATGCCACTGAACATCCTATTTTATTTTTTTTTATTAGAAATTATACATTGATCCATATTCCTATCCTATCCAGGATCACAAATAGATTCTGTATGTCATCGGTACTCAGATTTGGTTTGTGAGAAAGAAAGTCAAAGATATGATTCTTTTCTGAGTCATTATAATTATAATATAAATCATAAACAAGGAACTAGAACTATTAAATAAATAAATAAACATTACACTCTTAAACTAAAGAGAAGATTTTTAAAAGAACAAAAAAATCTTTATGAATTGGACGGCTCTGGGACGGAAGGATTCGAACCTCCGAGTCGCGGGACCAAAACCCGTTGCCTTACCACTTGGCCACGCCCCATTGAAATTTCTATTCAACACTAATAAACACTAATATAGGTATTGGTTGTTCGTCAATTCCCGCCCAAATATCCATGGAATCCATTAGATTGTTACTAAGATTTGACACGTATAGTTGTAAAATAAAACTGAATTTATTGATCATTACATAGAATTCAATTAAGATATTGTATGAAAATATGATTCCTTCTATTTTCGTTTGAGAATAGAAGTATTTTTGATTGGGTTAGTCAAAGAAAAAGAAGGATTTTTTGGTCTATTTGAACTTTCTTCATTTTTACCTTATATCGATAACTCAATCAAAATACAATTATCTCCAAGAATAAAACATTTGTTATGCTTAATATCTTTAGTTTGATCTGTATCTATCTTAATTCTCTACTTCATTCGAGTCATTTTTTCTTTGCCAAATTGCCCGAGGCTTATGCTTTTTTCAATCCAATCGTAGATGTTATGCCAGTCATACCTTTGTTCTTTTTTCTCTTAGCCTTTGTTTGGCAAGCTGCTGTCAGTTTTCGATAAAATCTTTAATACTGTCCTACAAACAAAACATTCAAGATTTTTTCAATAAAAAAAAAGATTCTAACAATCAATTGATAAGATCAGATAAGTCTTACATTGTGAACCCTCAATTCAAACATGGAAATTCTTGGATAAGCGCGATGAATCTAGATCACCTCACTTCCTCATTCTAACCTTCTACTTCCAGTGAACAAGGACCCTATACTATATAGGTATAGGGTCCCCACAATAAAAAACTAATTGAATTGTGTTGTGCGCATAAAAGATAATTTTCATACCGAAAGAGTCTTCTTGTCTTAGTCTTATTACAAATGAATTTATGAAACTTCCTTTCTTTTAGAGAAACCACTTTATTTCTTGGTTTGGTGTCAAAATGGAATATGTGGTATAAAAATGGATAATCTATTCCCTTTTTACCAAAAATGATCTTATCTTGGAGATTTTGTAATGCTTACTCTCAAACTCTTCGTTTACACAGTGGTGATATTCTTTGTTTCTCTCTTCATCTTCGGATTCCTATCTAATGATCCGGGACGTAATCCTGGACGTGAGGAATAAAAAAATAAGGGATTTTTTCTTGCTTGATTTCTGAATTTTATTATGATTTTATCTATTCTAGATATCTAACTATGCTATGATAAAAAAGTGCTTGAGATTTTATTTCAAATTCGAAATAAAATCTCAAGTCATCAGAATAAAGATAAACGGAAAGAGAGGGATTCGAACCCTCGGTACGAATAACTCGTACAACGGATTAGCAATCCGACGCTTTAGTCCACTCAGCCATCTCTCCCAATTAAACAAAGGATAATTACTATGTTACACATGAAGTAAAGAAATACACATGAAGTAAAGAAAAAATCTTTCTTTTTCTTTCTTTATTCTAGACTATAGAATCAATTATAGATACCACTACAAAAGATACAAATTTTTTAAGTTTTTCAGCAATTAAATTACATTTAGATAACGGGAATACCCGCAAAAAATAAAGTAAATTAAATAAAGAATACCCCTTTTTTTCGATTTCGTATGAAAGCTTCTTTTATTCCCCGGCCTGGATAGGTACTGACCAGGCCGTTTATTGTTTTGTTCCAATGAATCATACATGAAATTATTCATCTGATTTGAAAACAAAAATACATTGCATCAACAACAATATAGGTTTTTTTTATTCCTGTGATATAGGCGATATAGGATATAAGTGCCATTTCTTATTATTCATGTTATTTTCCAACTTTTCTTTTCTCGATTTAGAATCTAAAAAAGAATAAAATAGAGCTGTGGATTCTTACACAATTTCTTTTTATGTTCTGACTTCAATGGTTCTTTCGGACCACACCTGTCACTAAATAACTCACCCAAGATAGAACTTGTTATTTCAATAGGCTTTCCTTTGCCTATCTCATCAAGTTCTCCCCGAAAAAAACGTCAACATTCTAATTTCATTATTTTGTTCCGATCCTATCTTGATTACGTACGATGATCTTGTTCGACAAATGATCCATTCATATACAATAATCACATTGTAGCGGGTATAGTTTAGTGGTAAAAGTGTGATTCGTTCTATTAACAACTGAAATAGTTAAGGGGTCTTTCGGTTTTATTCATATTCCGTTCCGATTAAAAACTTTATTTCTTAGAAAGGATTTCATCCTTTACCTCTCAATAAACGATTTGAGGAAGAATATACATTCTCGTGATTTGTATCCAAAGGTCAATTATAAATATTATAAATTCCCAAAATTGGATTATGGAATCGCGAAGCATAATTTTTTTTTTTGAATTGGATAAAGACTTCCAATTGAATGAGTATGAGTAAAGAATCCATGGAGGGAGATACACAAAGTATTTTTCTAATCGTAACTAGATCTTCAATTTTTTTTTTAGAGGGGAGATTGGAGCAAAATAGCTATAAAAATTAAACGATGACTTTGGTTTACTAAAGCCATCTATATATTGTTTCAGCTCGGTGGAAACACAATTATTTTCCTCAGGATTCGCACAAGTAGAAATAAAGAACGAAGTAACTAGAAGGATTTGTTATAATTCCACTCTTCTAGAGGGATCATCTAAAAAGCGAGTTGTTTTGGATGCATTCAGGCAGAAAAGCTGACATAGATGTTATGGTTCTAATTTTTTTATTTGTATTACGTTTACGACTTAGATCTGGGACTCGATCTTCCATAAAGGAGCCGAATGAAACCAAAGTTTCATGTTCGGTTTTGAATTAGAGACGTTCAAATTTTAAATGATGAATTGACGTCGACTATAACCCCTAGCCTTCCAAGCTAACGATGCGGGTTCGATTCCCGCTACCCGCTATAGCTATATATTTATTATGATAATAACGCATATATCATTAATGTGAATAAATGTAAATACACCTCTTTTTTATTCCCGAAATTCTTTCACATACAATCCAAAAATTTTTTTACGAGCAGGATATCCTATCAAGATAGGAAAGGCAAAAAATTAGAAATAAAAAAGTCGGAATGAAAAGCGTCCATTGTCTAATGGATAGGACAGAGGTCTTCTAAACCTTTTGTATAGGTTCAAATCCTATTGGACGCAATTTATTTCCATCTATTTTTTAGATTTCATTTCTATGTCAAA